TGTTGAAGTTAGCGACCTTATTTCAGTGGAATTTGACCTAACAAGAACGGAATCACGCACGCTCTGTAGGATTTGAACCTACGACATCGGGTTTTGGAGACCCGCGTTCTACCGAACTGAACTAAGAGCGCTTTCTTATCAGAATTTTTTTGAACCCCAATACACCTTGCATGTATATATATAATATAGCGTTTCTAAACTAAAAATGAAAGAAAGATTATGTATGTCCAATTTAATTGATCTCAATTTATTCCTCCTTACTGCTCATAGGAGAACTAAAGTAAAAGTATAGGTAGGGATGACAGGATTTGAACCCGTGACATTTTGTACCCAAAACAAACGCGCTACCAAGCTGCGCTACATCCCTTTCAATTGGTCTACAGTTTCATTGTAGAGAATCCCTGTCTTCTTTTCCATAGTGTTATTTCTTCCATTGATATACATAATTTTTATTGTCATTTCTTCTTTTTTTGGGGGGGCTCATGTCATATAACATATTGTATAACATATAATAAAATAATAAAAGACTTATCTATACCCATATGAGACGTTAAAAACAAAAAGAAGGAGGATTTTCAATGCGAGATCTAAAAACATATCTTTCCGTGGCACCAGTACTAAGTACTCTATGGTTCGGATCTTTAGCAGGTTTATTAATAGAGATCAATCGTTTATTCCCCGATGCGTTGACATTCCCCTTTTTTTAATTTGAGTTATTGATACGGGAAGGGGATTAGAGATACAATCAAATCAAATAGCTTTAACTAATTAATTTCTTTTTTTTTTTTTAAGACTAAATCTCAGCGAAAATCCCGGCTTAAATTTATATTCTAATAGAGTGAGAACGGGGATGGAAATGTGCTCCTAGGTCAACAGTATCATAAAAAATAGTTAAATAAGATACTGTACTGCAATTAGAAATATAGTTTGAAATAATTGTATTCCTTATTATTTATTATTTACTATTTTTTGACTATTACTCTAGTGATTGCAACGAAATCTTTCATAATTCGATTTAGAGTTAGCAACTTCTATTTTTTCTTTGTTCCTTTCTTATTCGCTTCAGATTGAAAAAATGGAAGAGTTGAGCGAATCAAAAACCAAAGGGGGTTCATGGCCAAGAGTAAAGATGTCCGAGTAACGGTTATTTTGGAATGTACCAGTTGTGTCCGAAACGGGGTTAATAAAGAATCAACGGGCATTTCCAGATATATTTCCCAAAAGAATCGACACAATACGCCGAGTCGATTGGAATTGAAAAAATTCTGTCCCTATTGTTACAAACATACGGTTCATGGGGAGATAAAGAAATAGATCGAATGCAGGTCTGTTTGTCACTCTTCCAAGGAACATAAAAAATGACATATTATATATATAATATATATTTTAATATAACTAAAGTAAATCCTAATTTCTATTTCTTCTATTTCCGTATTTCTTCTATTTCAGTTGGATCTAAAAAAAAAAAGAATTAGAACTCAGAAATAGGATTTTCAGGGATAAGGAACAAACAAACCATGGATAAATCCAAGCGACCCTTTCTTAAATCCAAACGATCTTCTCGTAGGCGTTTGCCCCCGATCCAATCGGGGGATCGAATTGATTATAGAAATATGAGTTTAATTAGTCGGTTTATTAGTGAACAAGGAAAAATTTTATCTAGACGCGTGAATAGATTGACCTTGAAACAACAACGATTAATTACTATTGCTATAAAACAAGCGCGCATTTTATCTTTGTTACCTTTTCTTAATAACGAGAAACAGTTTGAAAGAACCGAGTCGACCGCTAGAACTACTGGTTTTAGAACCAGAAATAAATAGGCTTACTCTTCAATCAAATCAAAATTCCAATATGCTATGAACTCAAACCCAGATGGATATTTTGTTCGAAAAATAATAAAATCTAAATTAAATTTTCGTGTTGTAATAAAAAAAAAAAGAATCAAAGAATCGGGGAAGAATCAAAGTTTTTTTGTTTGAGCGCGTTAACTCATTTTGACGACTTTATCATCTTATTAATTTTTTCTTATACTAATTTATACTCTATCTTCCCGGAGTTCATTCTCCGGGGAATGTCATTTAAGTTTTTCGGTAAATTCCTTACAATCCTTTTCCTCTATGATCTCATTAGAAATCATATAAAGACAATTCCTATTTAATATAGCTATTTGTGCAAGTATTTTACGATTAAGAAGCAATTTACTCTTGTACAGATCATTTATAAATCGACTATAACTATAGGATACTTTATTTTCACGAATTACTGCATTTATCCGAGTGATCCACAAACGACGAAAATCCCTCTTTTGCCTATCTCTATCCCGATGAGCAGAAATCAAAGCTCTTATTTTCTGTTGAGTAATAGTTCGAGTAAGTCTTGAATGAGCCCCCCCAAAGCTTGATGCAAATAAACGGATTTTTGTTCGACGTTTACGAGCTACATATCCTCGTTTAATTCTGGTCATTGAATAAATGAAACTTTGATGAATAACTAATTGATTTCCGTTCTTTTAGTTATTATTTTCCCCTTTACTGGTCGATTAATAACAAAACAGATTCTTCCAATGTATAAAATAAAAATTCCAATGGCTTTGGCTACTATAACCTCCCCGACCACTATATATATATATTTTTTTTCATTGTAAAAATAAAATTTAAATGGATAAAGAAATAGTGGTTCCATCGTTTCTATGGTTACTTCTTAAACGGTGAGGTCCTTTCTATACACCGGAACCCCTTCCTGCATTTAATCAATATTCTTGGTAACTTGTACAGTTCACATCCTTTGGCTCTACCCATGAATTATATTATTTAGTAATAGGTCTTTCACAATGAGATCTAACCCATACAGTAACGGTATTTAATTATGAAAGTTAGCTAGGTAGCTGACCCTGTTAGTCCGTTTTTGCAAGAGTGGGAACATTATTTTTCTGCTTATATATTTCCCCCGCTTAATGGATAACTATTTCTTACCAAAGGGGAATTGCTTCTCATCTTAAATTCAGGTGATTGGATTTGCACCAATGGAAACCATAAATTGAATACACAGGGAGATAATGGATCTTTTTGATTTGTAGATAGTGGGTGGAATTCTTCCATTGTATCCTATCCTATTCATATTCTATTTCTATCCTATTCACTGGTCTTGATTGATCACTGATACTGGAAACATACAGTTTGTCTTTTTTTTGTGTCCCAGTCCTAGCTCATGATCTAAACGTGTCGCACATACACCCTAGTACATGTTCCTCGGCGCTGAGGACATCCCCGAAGAGCGGGGGATTTCGTGACATTTCTTATTGGCTGTCGTGTGTTTCTAATAAGTTGCTTAATGGTTGGCATGCTGTATCGTATACATAATAGGCTGGTTGAGATCGATCCTAACCGGATGATTATGAATCGCTTTTTTTTTAATCTATTTAATAGAATATTAAAATATTAAACCCGGATAAGAATATAAAGAAAATCGCAACACAACAATAGTAGGGATTTCAGCGAAATCCTTCATTCAACCGCTACAAGATCAACAATTCCATGAGCTTGGGCTTCTGTTGCTGACATAAAAACATCTCTTTCCAGATCTTCGGATACAACCCATAAGGGTTTGCCCGTTCTTTGTACATAAACCCTTGTGATGGTTTCGCGCAGTTTCAGTAGTTCTTCCGCTTCCAAGATAAATTCTCCCGTTTGTGCCTCAGAAAAAGAGGCTGCGGGTTGGTGAATCATTACCCTGATGATAAATAAATGGTTTCTCTATCTTGCAGGATGATGAGGTGCAAAAAAAAAAAAAAAGAATTGAAGAACCGTACGGGCATTTTTTGTGCAGTGCATACGGCTCTCTAATGGAATTTACTTTCACCTTACAGCCGAAAATCTAGGATCTATCAGACGCAGATCGGTAAATGATCCAATTACCACCCTTCCTTTCGGGGGAGTTAAAAAATACTATGATGGTTCCGTTGCTTTATATATTTATTTCGTCTGTGATTCAGCAATCCCAAAGTTTTTTTGAGCTAAGGCAAAAAATGAATCTGTTCTATAAAAAATAAATATTGTTAAAACCCTTCCGGTGTGAAAACAAAAAAAAGTTTGTGACGCTTAAATGGACTACCCTAAGATAAAATCGGAATATCTTATTATCTCATACTACTCTTTCGATACATAATTTAATGTAAAAAAAAAAGAGAGTTTTATCATATCAAATTTGAAGTGCCATGCTATTATTACTTAATATTCCTGCTAAGGCATAGTATTTTTTTCTTTCAAATAAAAAACTCAATGGCGCCAAGCGTGAGGGAATGCTAGACGTTTGGTAATTTCTCCTCCGACCAGGATAAAGGATCCCATTGAAGCGGCCAATCCCATGCATATTGTATGTACATCTGGTCTTACAAATTGCATAGTATCGTAAATAGCTACTCCGGGTATTACCCATCCTCCGGGAGAATTTATAAACAAATAGAGATCTTTGGTATCATCCTCTATACTGAGATATACCATAAGACCAATAAGTTGATTTGAGATCTCACTATCAACCTCTTGGCCTAAAAAAAGCAATCTTTCTCGATAAAGTCGGTTGATTAGGATAAAAAACTATCCCTTAGGAACCGTACATGCACCTTTTGAGGCATACGGTTCAAAAAATAGCGGAAAAAAGATCAATGTATAAGATTCCAGCCCCTTTATTTTGGCTTAGAGTAGGTTCTATCTAACTTTTAACAAAGGAACCCTTTTTTTTCCATAAAAAAAAGATAAGTTTTTGCTCGTTTTCCTATAACCTATAATACGAAATTCATTACACTTATCAAACACACTTCTCATTGATATATTGTTTCATCGAGATCCAATCCAAATTACGATGTAATTTTCTTGTTCCTGAAGGGGTCCCTTCCATTTTTTTAGGTTTATGCTCTACTCCAGGTAAAGATTTCCGCGATTTCTATTTGCACATATAGGATAAATGCTCCCAATACCACTTCTTTTTTTAATTCATTTGATGCCTTTCTTCCGTCAAATATTTGAGGTATTCAGCATATTATTCTATTCGATTAATTAACACTTTGAGATCACCCCTCTTTCTAATTTAATAATAAAATCGTTTATGATACAAGTAGTACGCCGATCTATTACTAATTGGGTTTTTTCTAAACGGAGCCTGGATACTTCATTTTCTTGGTCCAACCAAGCCAACCATAAATAAGTTTTATTGAGATGGTAATATTAATCTGGATCCCCCAAAAACGGATCTAATTGCACCTCACGCGCCAATTTTAAAATAAATTGATTGGGTGAAACAAGGGATATCTCAATCGAGGGAGAGAACGGGGAAATCCCATATGACCCAATATATCTGACAAGCCGCACTATACGTCAACCCAAGATGCATCTTCCTCTCCTGGACTTCGAAAAGGTACTTTTGGAACACCAATAGGCATTAACAAAAAATGAAGTACTATATTTCACTTTGATGTGGAAACGTAATAATGGGTTTAATTGTCTTCATAAAAATTGGCCGTTATTCATTTTAGCCATGGTCAGAAAGGAAGACAGAATTAATAAAGTAACTAAAATTATTCCAAATAGGTCTTTCGAATGATGACTAAGTATGGATGGATTCACTCATAGAAAATGGGCTCAACCCACCATTGCGTATTGGGGCTTATCGGGTATAGAATAGATCTGCTTCTCTTTGTTCCTACGAACAGAATTGTTTGATTATTGCCAGCAGAAGAGAACAAATATTATCTCCTGCTCGGAGAGAATCCACTGAAGGGGGGAGGTCCATAGTATCGTTTTTAAAATGCAATAAAGTTACATAGTCTTTATCTTTCTTTGATAAAAAGGGGTATTTCCATGGGTTTGCCTTGGTATCGTGTTCATACCGTTGTATTGAATGATCCCGGTCGGTTGATTGCTGTCCATATAATGCATACAGCTCTGGTTGCTGGTTGGGCCGGTTCAATGGCTCTATATGAATTAGCCGTTTTTGATCCTTCTGATCCCGTTCTTGATCCAATGTGGAGACAAGGTATGTTCGTTATACCCTTCATGACTCGTTTAGGAATAACTAATTCGTGGGGTGGTTGGAGTATCACAGGGGGGGCTGTAACGAATTCAGGCATTTGGAGTTACGAAGGTGTGGCCGGAGCGCATATTGTGTTTTCTGGCTTGTGCTTCTTAGCAGCTATTTGGCATTGGGTGTATTGGGATCTAGCAATATTTACTGATGAACGTACAGGAAAACCGTCTTTGGATTTGCCCAAGATTTTTGGAATTCATTTATTTCTTTCAGGGGTGGCTTGTTTTGGTTTTGGCGTATTTCATGTAACAGGTTTGTATGGCCCTGGAATATGGGTGTCCGATCCTTATGGACTAACTGGAAAAGTACAATCTGTAAATCCAGCGTGGGGTGTGGAAGGTTTTGATCCGTTTGTTTCGGGCGGAATAGCCTCTCATCATATTGCAGCGGGTACATTGGGCATATTAGCGGGCCTATTTCATCTTAGTGTTCGTCCGCCTCAACGTCTATACAAAGGATTACGTATGGGCAATATTGAAACCGTCCTTTCCAGTAGTATCGCTGCTGTCTTTTTTGCTGCTTTTGTAGTTGCTGGAACTATGTGGTATGGTTCAGCAACTACCCCCATCGAATTATTTGGTCCCACTCGTTATCAATGGGATCAGGGATACTTCCAGCAAGAAATATATAGAAGAGTTAGTGCTGGACTCGCTGAAAATCAAAGTTTCTCAGAAGCTTGGTCTAAAATTCCGGAAAAACTTGCTTTTTATGATTACATTGGGAATAATCCGGCAAAGGGGGGGTTATTCAGAGCGGGCTCAATGGACAACGGGGATGGAATAGCTGTTGGATGGTTAGGACACCCCATCTTTAGAGATAAAGAAGGGCGTGAACTTTTTGTACGTCGTATGCCTACCTTTTTCGAAACATTTCCAGTTGTTTTGGTAGATGGAGACGGAATTGTTAGAGCTGATGTTCCTTTTAGAAGGGCAGAATCAAAGTATAGTGTTGAACAAGTAGGTGTAACTGTTGAGTTCTACGGCGGCGAACTTAACGGAGTTAGTTATAGTGATCCTGCTACTGTTAAAAAATATGCTAGACGCGCTCAATTGGGTGAAATTTTTGAATTAGATCGTGCTACTTTGAAATCTGATGGTGTGTTTCGTAGCAGTCCGAGGGGTTGGTTTACTTTTGGACATGCTTCGTTTGCTTTGCTCTTTTTCTTCGGACACATTTGGCATGGTGCTCGAACCTTATTCAGAGATGTTTTTGCTGGTATTGACCCAGATTTGGATGCTCAAGTAGAATTTGGCGCATTCCAAAAACTTGGAGATCCAACTACAAAAAGACAAGTAGTCTGATATAATATAACATTGTTATCGCATCTTTCGAATCGACTTTTTTTCTTTGACTTTTGCTCTTTCTTTAGGTAGGAGATGATCCAAAATAAACAGGTATGGAAGCTATAATTGTAAACCACGATCGAATCTATGGAAGCATTGGTTTATACATTCCTTTTAGTCTCGACTCTAGGGATCATTTTTTTCGCTATCTTTTTTCGAGAACCCCCTAAAGTTCCAACGAAAAAGGTGAAATAAAATAAATGATTTTTCATTTTCTCAATTGAAGTACTAAGCCTCCCGATATTGGGAGGCTTAGTACTTTAACTAGAACTAGTCCCCGTGTTCCTCGAATGGATCTCTTAGTTGTTGAGAGGGTTGCCCAAAAGCGGTATATAAGGCATACCCAGTAAAACTTACAAGTAAACCAGATATAGAGATGGCGACTAGGGTTGCTGTTTCCATTATTATATAATTTCAAGACCACAATGGATCTATGATAAGATCGTTTATTTACAACGGAATAGTATACAAAGTCAACAGATCTTAATTAAAACAATAGGATTTATGGCTACACAAACCGTTGAGAGTAATTCCAGATCTGGTCCAAGATCAACAAATGTAGGGGGTTTATTGAAACCATTGAATTCGGAATATGGTAAAGTAGCTCCTGGATGGGGAACCACTCCTTTGATGGGTGTCGCAATGGCTCTATTTGCGATATTCCTATCTATTATTTTGGAGATTTATAATTCTTCCGTTTTACTGGACGGAATTTCAATGAATTAGAAGATCACAAGAACTGTGAAGTCTTAGCTTTTCAATACAAAGTGAATCCTTTAGGGGGCTCGGATTTCTAGCCCATATTTATATATTTATTTTGATTTTGGTAGTTCGACCGCGGAATTTCTTTGTTTCTGTAGTTCGGAATATGAGTGTGTGACTTGTTATAATTGATCCTATTGATAGTACAGAGAATGGGTCTGCCATCTTCATAGAGATGTGTTTTATCGCGTCGGATATTTAGTCTATTATCTGAAACACGGAATATATGAAATCGAGCACGAAATATTAAAACTATGATTCATACTTAATATTCAGACCCCGCGGCCGGACTAAAAAAAACGAAAAGAATTAAGTATAATAAGTATAAATTGAAATATTTTTCTTCTTTCAAACGCCTCTTTATGCTTTGCTTAGTTTAAGCCGAACTATTAATTTAATTAATATTCATTGAATAAGTGATGATACAATGGTTTTTACTCAGAGAATCATTGGACTTAGCTTTAAGGTTTTATTGAATCATCGTGGTTATAGTATGAATCTGAGGTTTCAATCGATTCATAGGGTCTTAACAAGAGAATTCCTATAAAAAATAAATAAATAAAAGACATATTAATTAAAAAAAAAATAATAATAAATCAACGAAAGAAAACAAAATAGGGAAATAGAAGATTCAAGAGGCCTGTAACGATCTATATAAAGCAATATAAAGACGAATGAGCCGACTTGATATTTTGGCATTATCACCACAACGCTTTCGGTTTTTTTTTTTTCATATCTTCAGAGAAGAGATAAGATTTAATAGAACTAGTAAGAAGTTTCAAACCTTCTATTTATTCTATATCCGTTTCAACCAGTATTGAGGTGTTTATGTTTGAGCTGTATGAGATGAAATTCTCATATACGGTTCTCAGAGGGGGAGTCCTCTTGGGTTACCTATCTCAATAAAGTCTATGATTGGTTCGAAGAACGTCTCGAGATTCAGGCGATTGCAGATGATATAACTAGTAAATACGTTCCTCCTCATGTTAACATTTTTTATTGTCTAGGAGGAATTACCCTTACTTGTTTTTTAGTCCAAGTAGCTACGGGATTTGCTATGACGTTTTACTATCGCCCGACCGTTACTGAGGCTTTTGCTTCTGTTCAATATATAATGACTGAAGCTAACTTTGGTTGGTTAATCCGATCAGTTCATCGCTGGTCGGCAAGTATGATGGTCCTAATGATGATCCTGCACGTATTTCGGGTGTATCTCACCGGTGGATTTAAAAAACCTCGCGAATTGACTTGGGTTACAGGTGTGGTTCTGGGTGTATTGACCGCATCTTTTGGTGTAACTGGTTATTCCTTACCTTGGGACCAAGTTGGTTATTGGGCAGTCAAAATTGTAACAGGCGTACCTGACGCTATTCCTGTAATAGGATCGCCTTTGGTAGAATTATTACGCGGAAGTGCTAGTGTGGGACAATCCACTTTGACTCGTTTTTATAGCTTACATACTTTTGTATTACCCCTTCTTACTGCCGTATTTATGTTAATGCACTTCCCAATGATACGTAAGCAAGGGATTTCTGGTCCTTTATAGACTTTATAGAAAAGATCATAGATATTTGTAATCACTCAGTTCTCAATTTTGGAGTATTTCATTGCTACAAGTATGGATTATTGAAAAGAATAAGACATGGTTTGGATATTTTCCTTCAACTCCAAAATCACAATATTGTGTTATTTATTTGACACGAATAGTTGAAGTTAATTCTCCGAAGAGAAAATGGATTATGGGAGTGTGTGACTTGAACTAGTGATTAGGCCATGCAGATATATGGTATCTGCCACATTGGAATTCAAAAAAA